GATGGAACGCTTTCTACTTCAGGAACAAGCATAAAAAATGGATCACTCTTATATCTTTTATATTTTTCAAAATTAGAAACGAAAAAAAAGTTATTTTTTTTTAGATTAATTAGATATTATTTGAATTTTATAATATTTGAATATTAAATAAAATATAAGTATCTCGGATTTTAATGAAAATTATTCAAAATATCTTTCTTGACATAGAAATATATAAATAAAAAAGATATATATTATATATATGGAAAAAAATTGCGTCCAATAGGATTTGAACCTATACCAAAGGTTTAGAAGACCTATGTCCTATCCATTAGACAATGGACGCCTTTCATTCCTATTTGTTTTCTTATTTTTTACTTCGGATCTCTTGTTCGTAAAAAAAAAAAAAATAGCGGATTGTATGTTAGAAAATTTAGACAATTACATATTCAATTCAATGATAGATTAAGATGAAATTATGAATTTAATTTTTAAAATAATAAAAAGATAAAGCGGGTAGCGGGAATCGAACCCGCATCGTTAGCTTGGAAGGCTAGGGGTTATAGTCGACGTCGATTCATCATTTTTAACGTCTCTAATTCAAAACCGAACATGAAACTTTTATTTCATTCGGCTCCTTTATGGTAGATGGATAATTTCCCCGATTTAAGACGTAACTGAAAAAAAAATTGACCCATAACATCTATGTCAGCCTTTACTGTCTGAATACATTTAAAACTACTCGCTTTCTAGATGATCCCTCTAGAAGAGGAGGATTATAACACTCTTTCTAGTTACTTCGTTCTCTATTTCTATTTGAGCGAATCCTGAGGAAAAGAATTTTCTTTCCACCGAGCTAAACAATATATCGATGTCTCTAGTAAACCAAAGCCATCGTTTAATAGCTATTTTGCTTCAATCTCCCCTCTATAAACAAAAAACAAATCTAAAATTGAAGATTTAGTTACGATTAGAAAAAAGCTTTCTTCATCCATAGATCCTTTTACTTATTCAATTGGAAGTAGTGATCCAAAAAAAAATTATGTTTCGTAATTTCATAATCCAATTTTTCAATTGCTAATTGATCCTTGTATAAAATATAAAAAGCACGAGAATGTATATTCTTCCTCGAATCTGTCATTGAGAGGTAAAGAATTAAATCCTTTTAAGAAATAAAGTTTTTTTTCGGAATATGAAGAAAACCGAAGGACCCCTTAACTATGTAAGGGGTTATATAGAACGAATCACACTTTTACCACTAAACTATACCCGCTACAATGCGATTATTATCTATAAATGGATCTTTTGTCGAATCGGATGTAATCAATACAGGATCAGACAAGAATTATTTAAAAAGGGTGCGGGTGCTTTTTTTTTTTAATCAGAAATGATACTTGAATTCCCTATCATAGGAATAGAAAGAATCCTCCTTATAATTTAAGATTTCTTAATTGTTGTTGCTTCAATTTTTAAATTCAGCTAATTATCTATGATTATGATTCAGTGGAACAAAAAAAGGCCCGGCTAGCGGCCAGGCCATGGAAAAGCCCTTATTGGACAAAAATAACGAGGTATTCTTTTTTTTTATCATCAAATAATTTTTCTAGCCCGTACTTTAGAGTTGGAATTGCTGATAAACGTGATATATATAATTATATAAATTATAGATATAAATTATAGAACTTTTATTTTTATTAGAATTAAATAGAGATATTAATTAGAATAAACTATCTTTTTAAGATATAAGTCGATTTTAATTTTAATAAGGATAAAGAGATAATTTCAACCCTTACTTTATATGTAATGTAACATAGTTATTATCCGTTTTCAATTGGGAGAGATGGCTGAGTGGACTAAAGCGTCGGATTGCTAATCCGTTGTACGAGTTATTCGTACCGAGGGTTCGAATCCCTCTCTTTCCGTTTACCTGTATCGCTTGATATTTTAGTTATCTTTCGAATTGATCGAACCTTTTCTTTTTTCTTAAGATTTTATCTATTCGCCCCCTTAACCTAAAAAAAAAAAGAAAGGGTTCGATCAAGGAAAAGTATTATTTGATGCTTATTCTTCACGTCCAGGATTACGTCCTGGATCATTAGATAAGAATCCGAAGATGAAGAGAGAAACAAAGAATATCACTACTGTGTAAACGAAGAGTTTGAGAGTAAGCATTACACAATCTCCAAGATCTTTTTTTTTTGAAGAGAATAGATTATCCATTTTTATATCGCATATCATATTTTGACACCATGAAAGGAAGTACTTTTTTAGTTTTTAGACAGGGTTTTTCTTTCGTAAAATTTTAATTTTAAAATCCTCGCAATACCTAATTGTGGGGTATCTTATATAAGATCTTTGACGAGAAAGGTCATAATGAAGAAATGGGGTGATTCAAGAATTTCAATGTTTCAACTAAAGGTTCGTACTCTAAGACTTATATGATTTTATCAATTGTTATAATTTTTTCTTGAATACTTGAATAAATAATTTAGTTTGCTAAGACAGTATTCAAAATTTCATCGAAAACTTACAGCAGCTTGCCAAACAAAGGCTAAAAGAAAAAACAGCAAAGGTATGACCGGCATAAAATCGACAATTGGATTTAAAAAAGAGTAGGCCTCGGGTAATTTGGCCAAGAAAAAACTACTCGAATAAAGGGCAGAGTTAAGACAGATACCGATCAAACTAAAAATATTAAGCATAACAAAGATTTTTTTCTTGGAGATAATTGTATTTTGATTGAGTTATTGATATAAGGCAAAAAATAATGAAGAAAGTAAAGTAGACCAAAAAATCCTTTCAACCCACTCACCCAATCAAAAGCCTTCAATTCTAAAAAGAGAATATAAGAAATCATACGTTTATACAATACAATATCTTAATTAAATTATATGTAATGATCAATCAAGTCCAGTTTAATTCTATATTATATATACACGTAGCAAAATCCTATCAACAATATAGTGCATAGATATGTATTTGCATTGGAATTGACGAAAAACCAACACTCATATTAGTGTTTATTAGTGCAGAATTGAAATTTAAATGGGGCGTGGCCAAGTGGTAAGGCAACGGGTTTTGGTCCCGCTATTCGGAGGTTCGAATCCTTCCGTCCCAGAGCACCCATTATATCCGGAAAACTCTTACTTTTTTGAACAAGACTCTCTTTAATTTTAGAGTGGAGTAGTGGCTCTAATATGATTCTTGTTTATCATTTTTACTTATTCTTCTCTGATTCAGAGAAGAATAGTGTTTTCTCAAACTAAATTGCGTTCGAATGAGACAGAGATGTAACTTAATCTAGTTGTTTTGTTATCTAGTTCAGATGGGAACATAGACCCCACACCACACTAGTTTGAATAAAAAAAGTTGGACAGACTATCATTGTATGCCTATGCCCATCCCTCTGCTATTCCTATTGAAGTTAATTTAGGTACCATATCCTATATATTTTCGTTTTAATATTTAATTGAAATACATATATCTATGTATCTGTCTGAATCTCATTAACAAACGATCAAGTAAATTACATATGTAACAGATCTGTTTTCTTTGCACCGAGTTTTTTGTTTGGGTCTAAGAGTTCTATAAATTGTTGTAAAATTTTAGGCGAGGGATTATTCATACATTCTATTAAATTAGATTTGTTGGGGGGGGTCTAGAAATAGAAAGGTTACAGAAAACTTATGGAACCTCAAGTCAAATACAATGCATGGTATCATTCTATTTCCGTAACAACGGCCTTTGTTTGTATTTTGTGAAAAAAAACTTATGATCACTTAAATTGGAATCGTCAATTATAGAATATCCGGGATGAAATTACTTGCAGTGACAGTTCTTCCATTTATTTGCTAACTATGGGATTAAAAAATTAGTGCTGAGACGTTTTCAGAAACTAACTACCCATTCATATCTATTTCTATTATAGATTTATTATTATTTAGCGATCGCACTAATGACTATTCATGATTCCATAATTGAATCAATTAAATACTAGGTCCAAACTAGAGGAATGTGATGGTAAAACTTCGTTTGAAACGATGTGGTAGAAAGCAACGCGCGACTTGAAGGACATGATCAGCTGTGGATGTAATAATCCACCATTTTATTACGAATAAAAGTGCTCTTGACTCGACATCCTTTGTTCTGCTCGACTAGAACCCATCAGTTTTTTCTTGGGTTGTAATGTAAAAAAGGGGTAATTATATACATGATGGAGCTCGAGTAGAAAGTATTGATTCATTTCTCAAGGGTAAGGGTCTAGGGTTAGTGTCAATTAATAAGTTTGAACAACTTCGTAAATATAGCTTCTATATCGAAATTGAAAGGATTCAATTTTAGAAAGTTTCAAATCTAAAAAAAAAGTCAAATTTGTTGGACTTGGTAAAACTTTTTCAATCAAAAGTGGAACACGCGTGAATCAACCGTTCTGATGATTCTTTGATAGAACGAAATCACAAAAAAGGTATGTTGCTGCCATTTTGATAAGGATTAAGGATCACCGAAGTAATGTCTAAACCCAATGATTCAAACAAAAGATAAAGGATCCTGGAACAAGGAAACACCATTTTTCATTGTCTCAACAACTAAATCTGAAGAATAAAACAGATTCTAAACGAGACAAGAAGGGGGCTAGAGACCACTCAAAAAATGAAATAGCTTAGGGATTGTGAGCTATTTGAGAGTTATCCCACTTGAGTTATGAGTACAATTTTTTGTTTTACATTTATAAATGAAAAAAATTAAATCTTTAATCATAGTCTAATTGATTTGATGATTTTATGGATCTATTTGCCATTCTAATTTTATACATAGACATAATTTTCTCGAGCCGTACGAGGAGAAAACCTCTTATACGTTTCTAGGGGGGGGTATTTTCATCTATCCCAATGAGCCGTCTATCGAATCGTTGCAATTGATGTTCGATCCCGAAGAGAGGGGAGAGATCTCCGGAAAGTTGGTTTTTATGATCCGATAAAGAATCAAACTTATTCAAATGTTCCTGCTATTCTATATTTCCTTGAAAAAGGCGCTCAACCTACAGGAACTGTTCATGATATTTCAAAGAAGGCGGAGGTTTTTAAGGAACTTCCCTTAAATCAAACAAAATTTAAATAAAGAGTATAAGCTTTTCTCTACTTCTCTACTATGCTCAGCCTTTTCGTATTGTTACCATAGAATCCCCTGTTCTAGTGGTATTGGTATATAACGACAAAAAGCGAAGGTGGATATTCCCAAAATCGAGGGACTAGATGACGAAATTGGATCTCGAAATATAAAATTATGACATTATCTGCAATCGACTGGTTTTCCGTTTTCATTGGAACTCTACTAACAAATAATAATAACCACGGAATCAAACTTGCTTATTCGCTCAACTTATATTGATTGAATAACTCGGATTTTTTTGACGACTTTTTTATTCCTTGATCTACTATCTACACCTTTTTGCATCTATGTAGTGCCAATCCAACACCAGTCCTTATAGTTAATATTGAATTTATTTCCATTTTCACCACTGTATTCTTTTCGTAACATTTATATTGACAACAGTGTATCGAACAAATATAATTTGATCGTGTATAAGTATAAATCTTTTCGTGCCATAGGTTCGGTTTTTTATTTGACTTCATTCAATTGATGGGTTCGTTGAATTCGCTGTGATACAATAATTTTTTATTGGAGTGAAAAAAAAAAAAGAAAGGGAGGTTGATTCACTTGTACATTTATATCTATTCTAAATTCTAATTATATTTAAATTTAGTATATTTGCATCTGATCTCTTCATTTTTATGTTCAGTTCAGAAGCGATTTAAATTTGAGATTTCTTTTTGTATTCTTAGTTTAAAATGTTTTGATTGTGTCATGGCACTCAAATTTAGTTATATTTTTTTTACTGTATTGACATTTACACATCCTAATTGTTTTTAGATTTTTGGGTTGCTAACTCAACGGTAGAGTACTCGGCTTTTAAGTGCGGCTAGTATCGTTTACACATTTGGATGAAGCAAGGGATTCGTCCATACCATCGGTAGAGTTTGTAAGACCACGACTGATCCTGAAAGGGAATGAATGGAAAAAATAGCATGTCGTAGCAATATATAATTCTGAGAATATTGCATTCTTACCGGATCGGTACAAAGACTTGTTTAAAGGCTTGGATCGGGGCGGAACAAAATGAATTAAAAGTTGGGTCGAGTGAATAAATGGATAGAGCCCTATGGCTCTAATTAGAGGGAAACAAAAAAGCAACCGGCTTCTGTTCTTAACTTTGAATGATTACCCGATCTAATTAGATAGACGTTAAAAATGGATTAGTGCCTGATGCGGGAACGGCTTCTCCTATGAGTGGATTAGCCTTTTTTTTTATGAATCCTAACTATGTTGATATTCTCCATTATGCATTTTATGCATTGGAGAGGAATGTGTAGAAGAAGCAGTATATTGATAATTCAATTCTTTCCAAAATCAAAAGAGCGATTGGGTTTTAAAAATAAAAGATTTCTAACCATCTTATTATCCTATAACGAACATAAACCTATTAGATGAAAAAAAAAAGAGGATGGAGAGTCCGTATGATGAGCTTACCTGTCTCCGAGGTATATATTATTTTATTATTATACTACCTTGTTTTGACCGTATCGCACTATGTATCATTTGATAATCCAAGAAGTATCTTATGCCTATCTTTGGTTCAAATCTAATTTCAAATGGGGGAATTTCAACGATATTTTGAACTCGATAAATTTTTGAAACAGGACTTCCTATATCCGCTTATCTTTCAAGAGTATATTTATGCACTGGCTCATGATCATGTTTTAAATAGATTCATTTTGGTGGATAATTTTGGTTATGATAATAAATCTAGTTCACTAATGGTGAAACGTTTAATTACTCGAATGTCTCAACAGAATCCTTTGCTTATTTCTGTTAATGAGTCAAACCAAAACCTATTGTTGGGGCATAACAAAAATTTATATTTGCAAATGATATCAGAGGGATTTGCAGTTATTGGGGAAATTCCCTTTTCCCTAAGATTAGTATCTTCCTTAGAAAGGAAAGAAGAAATAGGCAAATCTCAAAATTTACGATCAATTCATTCACTATTTCCGTTTTTAGAAGACAATTTTGTACATTTAAATTATGTGTCAGATATACTAATACCCTACCCCATCCATATAGAAATCGTTGTTCAAACTCTTCGCTCCGGGTTGAAAGACGCCTCTTTTTTCCATTTATTACGCTTCCTTCTCTATGAGTATCAGAATTGGAATAGTCTTCTTATTCCAACTCCAAAGAAATCAAGTTCCATTGTTTCAAAAAAGAATAAAAGATTATTCTTGTTTCTATATAATTCTTATGTATGTGAATACGAATCCATCTTCATTTTTCTTTGTAACCAATTTTATCATTTACGATCAACATCTTCTGAAACTCTTTTTGAACACCTTTTTTTCTATGGAAAAAGAAAAGCTCTTGTAGAAGTCGGTTCTAATGATTTTCCGCCCGTCCGATGGTTGT